CTGCATCAATCGAGGATACACGATAGAAGGAATTGTTCTATCTCCAAACTTCACCTTCACCGAGCGTAGGTTTATTTCAAGAATTTCGTTCTTTCTATACCGAACCGCGTCTCTTTCTCGTAAGACTGAGGTGAGGGCTAAAAAAAAACAAGAAAAAAGAATCAAATCGCACCATCTCTGTAATAGGTAAATGCCTTTTTTTCTCCTGAAGTTGTCGGAATTATTCGTAATAAGATATTGGCTACAATTGAAGAGGTCTTATCAATAAAATTTCCATTTAGACGAGATCTAGGCATAATTAGCAATCCATTCTAGAATTCTTTTCATTACCCCTCGGGGAAAATGATCCCACAAACAAAGCAAAGGAATTATACAGTACGAAATAACATAAAAACAGACTAATTTTATTCTAATAAATAAATAGATATGGACTTTCCGCTTAAATTGTCCCCTTTTGTTTGGGAAAGATATGAGATATTGGAATCAGATTGATTTCATTCCCATTTTTGTAGTATACCAATGAGTGGAACTATTACTATTTCATCTAAGTTAAATAACCAAGGACTTTATTTTACTACGGATTCTGATAACTCGAGAAGTTTTGATTTGGTTATGATCCAAAGAGAAAAAAGAATGGAATAATCATTCCATGAAAAAATAGAGTAGAGTAACCATACCTTCTGTTTGCATAACGTGTATACACCGCGCCATACAATCGAAATATCAAAATCCATGGGACGATTCATAAATTTGGAATAGATCCGTGGGGTAGCTGATGAATGAGAGAAGTTTTTGTTGAGAAATATTAAATGGGAAAGGAATTCTTCCTATGGAACTAGTGATCGGTCGTACCTGTACTGCAGTAATATGAATAACTCGCTATTCACTCAGTTTCTGGCCAATAATAAGATTATGTAGGAGAGATGGCCGAGTGGTTCAAGGCGTAGCATTGGAACTGCTATGTAGGCTTTTGTTTACCGAGGGTTCGAATCCCTCTCTTTCCGTTTCTGTTAATTCACCAACGTTATCGACCACAATGTATCAAATCAAATAACAATTGAAACCATTATTCCAGCAATAAGACCTTTATTTGATAGAAATTCCCTATTCCTAATTACTGTGGTTATAAAATAGGAAAGAGCAAAAAAGAAAAAAAAAATCCTACTGTTGATCCATTTGTGATAGGTGAAAAAATGCGGATGGATTAAGGCCCTTAGATCTATTTAGTTCGGCGAAAAGGGGACAAAATTCTATGAACCTTTCTTTTTTAATTTTGTTAGGTTCAAGTCTGACGAGAATAATATTCTACGACTAACAACTCATTTATTTTCAAACCGATCCATTTACTATCTATTATTTGATTTACTAACCCTTTATATTGGAATGAGTCAATAGTCAAATGTTTTGGCAATTCCTCATGGGCGGATGAAGCAATATAATTTTGAATCAGACCTTTTGATCTTTGGTTATCCTTCGCAGTAATAATATCTCGGGGTTTGCAACGATAACTTGGTATATCCACTATACGACCATTAACTAAAATATGTCTATGGTTAACTAATTGCCTGGCTCCGGGGATGGTCGAAGCCATACCCAATCGAAAAAGGATGTTATCCAAACGCATTTCAAGTAGTTGTAGTAAAACCTGACCCGTTGACCCTTTGGCTTTTCCAGCGATATGTACATATCTAAGTAATTGTCGCTCTGTCAGACCATAATGAAAACGCAATTTCTGTTTTTCTTCTAGACGAATACGATATTGCGATTTTTTCCCAGAACGCAATTGGTTTTTAAGATCACTTCCGGATCTAGATCTTTTACTAGTTAGTCCTGGTAAAACTCCCAGACGGCGTATTTTTTTAAAACGAGGTCCTCGGTAACGAGACATAAAGACTCCTTTTTTTTATTTTATTGAAATTTCATTTTACACAACACAATAAATCTAAATTAAAACTGAACTAAAGGATAAACAAAGCAAAATCGACTGATGAAGTACTACAAAAAAAATGAATTGTATCAACATCTGGATTTTTTGTATATATACTGGATTTTTTGTATATATATATATAGGAAGTTTAGGCTCCGTTTGATGATTTGTTCTGTAGAGATCTAATTGCTCTAATCCATTTTTATTAATAGTTGCAAGTTACCACGACATAATAGATCGCTGATCGAGCATTTCATTTGAAGAAAAGGAGAGATTATCAATCTCGGAAAAATAGATAGAGAAAAAGCCGGCTATCGGAGTCGAACCGATGACCATCGCATTACAAATGCGATGCTCTAACCTCTGAGCTAAGCGGGCTCGCATAAGAGAAAAATAGCGTAACAAATAGAAATATTGTATAGGAATTCCGGAAAATGTCGGATCTTAGCTATTAATTTCATATGAACTAATTAATAGAGTTCTATAGCTAGAAGTTAGAAGTTCTAAGCTAAGTTCTTTTTAGAAATAATTAAAATAAAAAAAATATATATATAAATATAATAAAAAATAAAA